ATTGGAACAGAGGGCTCAAATTTCTTAATAGCATCGTGGATGAAAAATAAATTTTGTAGCATTTCACTCCGTACTATTGCAGATTTTAATCGCACACTTACAAGATAGCCCATAAAGTCAAAGGAATGATTGGCTAATTGCTTTATATAGACCCTTTCCGGGTGAAAGCACAGGGCTAAATAACTTTCGCAAAAAGTGACAAGATAATATTTCCAGTTATTCAACAAAGGAGATGTACCTTTCAAAAACAGAATCGATTTTCCTTGATACCGAACATAATGCATGACAGGCTCTTTGAACAACCATAGGTTAGTTTGAAAGTCCTTAGCAAAAGCTTTGGCAAGGCCTTCGGCCTTTCTTTTTACACAAAAATGGATTTGCTCAAGAAGGTCTCCAAAGGATATTGATCGTAAATGATAAAATTGGTTATAGAGAAAAATCAAAAAGGATTCGTATTCACATACATAAAAATTATATAAGAAAACAAAAAATCTTTGATTTTTTTTTGTGAAAAGAGCAAAACAGGGATTCTTTATAGCACTAAGATTATTCAAATTCCAATATTCGTGGAAAAAAAATCGTAATAAATGCAAAGAAGGAGCATCTTTTACCCAACAACGAAGGATTTGAACTAAGATTTCCAGATGAATAGGATGGGGTATTCGTATATCTAACACAGAATGAAAATGTAAAAAATTGTCTTCTAAGAAAGGAAATATTGAATGAATTGATCGTAAACTTTGATATTTTAATATACCCTTCTGTTCTTCAGAAAGTAGTAATCGTATAGAAAAAGGGATTTCAAAAATAAAAGAAAATACCTCGGATATCATTTTCGAATACAAATTAGTATTGCGCCAAAAAAGGGGATTTTGATTAAAATCATTAGCAGAAATAAGAAAAGGATTCCGTCGATACATTTGATTAATTAAACGTTTTACAATTAGGAAACTGGATTTATTGTCATAACCTAGATTTTCCAACAAAACCGATCGATTAAAATTATGATCATGAGCAAGTGCATAAATATACGCCTGAAAGCTAAGCGGATAGAAAAAGTCTTGTTGTTGAGATCTATAAAACTGTGAATATTGTTGCATTTTCTCTATTTGAAACTATATTTGAATCAAAGGTAGAAGATTTGGGGGTTATCAAACGATACATAGTGCAATACAGATAAAACAAGGTATTCTAGTTACCCTGGACATAAATAAACCTATCAACAGATTCCCTATCCTCTCACTTTTCCACTTTTTTCAATCTTCAATATAGGACTACAGGATGGCTAGAAATCCTTTCTTTTTTCAAACTAATTGCTCTTTTGATTTTGGAAAAACTTTCTTTATCAATATACTGGTTCTTATACACACGCATCTCCATTTTAGAATGAAGAGTTACAATAGTTAGGATTCATTGAAAAATCAAGAATTTACCCGTGGGTTAAGAACTCCTTCCCACATCGGTACTAATATTTTTTAATTTTTAACGTCTAATTAGATCAGGACCTAATTCAAATTCAGAATAAGAATAGAAGCTCGTTGCTTTGTCTTTCTTTAGAATTAATTGAAACCGTAGGGCCCTATCCATTTATTAACCCGACTGAACTTTATCTTTTTCTATTCCAATATCTCGAACACCCATCCAGTAAGAATGAAATAGTATTTGAAGTCTCCATCAATACGACATGCTGTTGTTTCCATTCATTCCCTTTCAGGATCAGTCGTGGTCTTGCAAACTTTACCGACAGTATGGACGAATCCCTTGCTTCATCAAAATGTGTAAAAAATCTTAGTCGCACTTAAAAGCCGAGTACTCTACCGTTGAGTTAGCAACCCAAAGAGAAAACAATCTATCAAAATAGGATACGATATATGGGTGGATAATCAAAAAGGAGCATAGATACAATCTGAAAAAAAAAATTCAACAAAGAGAGATAGTAAAATGTAAAAATTTTTTTCTTTTAGAGGCGAACGCTCTCTTATCTACCAAGCAAAAGAAGCTCTCGTATTACTCATGTGTCGAAAAACCCGCCATTTAGATGAAACAAAGTAAAAAACAAACTAATATGACGGAAATAAATAGATCCAACTTTCCTTATAACGATGAATTATATTTGTTCGATACACTGTTGTCAATAGAAAAGAATAGGGTGGGGGCTCAAAAGAATTCAATTGAATTTCACCTCTTATCTTATATCTTAGTTAAAAAGTCCATATCTAATTCTATTCTCTATGTATAGAAAATGTAGAAATAAAAGGAATAAAAAACAGAAAAATGGAAAAAGCGTGGATTTTGCGAATACATAATATATTCATATATTCACGAAGTAGAACAAGCAAACTCGATCTCCTATTTACTAGTAGAATTCCCATCTAATGGATGGGAAGGTCCCAATTTTTATTTTATAGGATCAAAAAAACCACCTTCTGCAGGTCTTTGCCTTCTCTTCGGGATCGAACATCAATTGCAATGATTCGAGGCTCTTTGAGATAGTGTAAATGAAGAATATTCCCATAGGAAGTTTTCTCTTCGTATGGCTCGCGAACAAAGAATTTGATTCGAAGTTTTTTATATGTCTATCTATAGAATTAGACTATAGAAAGTCTACAATTCTAATAAATAAACATAAACAAAGAGTCCATAACATAACATAACATCATTAAATCAATTAGACTAGGATTGAAGTTTTTTTTCTTCTCTTCATTCCTGAAAATGAAAAATAAACCAGCAGTAACCAGTCGTACTCATAACTCAAGTTAGATAACTCTTAAATAGCCCTAATTAGATTAGACAATTTCTTTTATTGAGTGGTCTTTACACCTTTTTTTGTTTTTTCTCTCGAATCAAATTGATTTTGATTCATAAGTCTAACCCAGTTAGGGGCGTTTCCTTGTTCTGGGACCCTTTCTCTTTGTTTTAAACCATCGGGTTTAGGCATTACTTCGGTGCTTTTTAATCCTTTCAAAAATGGTAGCAACATTTCTTTTTTTGTTTTGATAGTTGATAGAAGGAAATCAAAAAATACTAAGGCTGATCAAAAAGGGGTTTAATTCATTTTAACAAATATTCTTTTAGTTTCATTTTTGTTAATGAGATTCGAGCAGACGGAGGTAGTTTAATACCTTCCTTTAATGATTAACTACTACCAGTTCCTCCGGAATACTTGGACAGAAACCAAAAGGTCGATTCATATGGTCTGGCTAGGGATAAAGCCAAACGAGTCCCGATTAAGTTGCTCCTATTTTTTTTTGTAGGCTAAAAAAGCCTAAACCATAAAAGTCAAAAAAAGTCAAATATCCCATAATAGTAATATAAGGGGATAAAGGATATGCTCTGGGACGGAAGGATTCGAACCTCCGAGTAGCGGGACCAAAACCCGTTGCCTTACCGCTTGGCCACGCCCCATTTAGATTTCTATTCGACACGAATAATCAATAATATTACTATTTATTTTATGTCAACTCCAAGATAAATAGCTATAGAGTAGATTAAATTGTAGATTTAATTGTTATTAAGATTTTAATACGTGTAAATATAGAATTTAACTTAATTTATTGATCATTAGGTAGAATTCAATTAAGATATTGTATGAAAAGTATGATTTCTTCGATTCTCTTTTGAGAATTGAAGGACGTTTGATTGGGCGGATTCAAAAGAAAAGAGGAACTCTTTGTCTTCTTTCATTTTACCTTTTACCTATATTTATATTTTATAAATAACTCAATCAAAATAGAATTCTCTCACAGAATAAAACGTCTGCTATGCTTAATATTTGTAGTTTGATAGAGATCTGTCATTATGTCTTTTTTTCAAGCAACTTTTTCTTCGGAAAATTGCCCGAAGCCTATGCTTTTTTGAATCCAATCGTAGATGTTATGCCCGTCATACCTGTGCTATTTTTTCTCTTAGCTTTTGTTTGGCAAGCTGCTGTAAGTTTTCGATAAGATTTTAAATTTGAAATTTAAAAATCGCCTAGAAAATTACTGCTTTCCTTAGTTGATAAAAAATTATAACAATTGGTAGGATCATATATGTTTTAGAGTATTAGAGTACGAACCCCCCCCAATTCAACTTGTTGGTTAGTCGGAATAAACCCGACCCCCCCCGGTTTCTTTTTTAATTTTTAAACCCTTCTCGAGTGAAAGCCCCGTATTATTCTTATTTTAGTATTCTTTTTCTATTAATTAGGATCCCCACAATAACGAATTTCGGACATAAAAAAAATTTTTATTTTAGTTAATGGAAAACTCTTATTCAAAATGAATTTCTGAAAATCTTTTTCTATTTCTATTTTTTTTTTCAAAAAAAAATTATCTTGGAGATTTTAGAATGCTTACTCTCAAACTCTTCGTTTACACAGTAGTGATATTTTTTGTTTCTCTCTTCATCTTTGGATTCCTATCTAACGATCCCAGACGTAATCCTGGGCGTGAAGAATAAAAAGTATTTGGACAATTCAAAAAAATCAAGTTATCAACGGAAGGGGAAAGAGAGGGATTCGAACCCTCGGTACGAATAACTCGTACAACGGATTAGCAATCCGTCGCTTTAGTCCACTCAGCCATCTCTCCCAATTGAAGACGCGGCTAAATTACACATAAAGTAAGGAATCTTTCTTTCTCTATTATTCTATTATATAGATAATATATAGATATGTACACTTTTTAGCAGCAATTTTATTTCATTATCATTATTCATTAAATGAAATAAAAAAGGGGCTGTAAAGTGCCAACAAAACAATACAAAAAAGTCAAAAAAAAGACTTTTCCTTATTTTTTTTTATCTTGTATCTTGTTCAAAAGACCGTCTCTTTTTTTTTATTACCACGGCCCGGCCTGTTCAGCCCCTACCCGGGCCTTTTTTTGGTTCAAAGAAAACCAATTTTAAATAGATTCTAGATAAATAAGAATGATTTATCTAATTGGAAAACAACTTAGTATTCTATAAAATTTGAAAACAGAATACGAAATCTTCAAGCAAGAATAAAAAGGAAAAGGATG